TCCCCTTATTAGTTAGAACTAGGTAATATGAAAAATAAGAATCTTTCTGTCTACTTGATTCAAAGTACACAGTATTTTTTTTATAGTCTTTCTATATTTCTATTATATTCTATTTATTGAAATTGATATTGATTGATATTCAATTTGTGATATGGTTTTTCTTTGCTATGAATTGTGCTTTTCTATTTTGAAAAGCACAATTACGATAGACAAGGAAGAATTTGAATATTTCATTCTACTTTCTACTAAGGTGTTGGGTCTCAAAATCATTAGAAAAATTTATGAATTTTATACCCCGACTGAGAACGAAACTCTTGAGTTCTGATTGTTCGGGATAAACAAGAATTGGGTTTCTAGTACGGAAAAATTGATTCTTAAAACTGAATCTACGAATATGAAGATGCTAATTAAATATTATTGATATTGAGCATTTCCATATGAATGGAAATGCATCTTTCTTCATTGTTTCCTAAACCCTATTGAATATCGACAATTCAACATTCATTTCCTTATTATTATTTAAGGTAAGCCGCCATGGTGAAATTGGTAGACACGCTGCTCTTAGGAAGCAGTGCTAGAGCATCTCGGTTCGAGTCCGAGTGGCGGCATAAGGCATAAATAAGAATTATTATTAATTCTTAATATTCTAATATCTTAATATTCTAATATTAATATTATTTAATATTATAGATTAATATTATAGAATAATATAGACACAATAGATCTAATAGAATATAAAATATAGAAAATATTCTATTTGAGATTCTATTTAATCCCCTCCCCGATTTCAATTATTTTAAAGGGAATCTTCTTTATGATATTTGCTACTTTAGAACATATATTAACTCATATTTCTTTTTCGATCATCTCAATTGTGATTCTAATTCATTTGATGAACTTATTAGTCTACGAAATCGAAGGATTACGTAATTCGTCAGAAAAAGGGATGATAGCTACTTTTTTCTCTATAACAGGGTTTTTAGTTATTCGTTGGATTTCTTCGGGACATTTTCCTTTAAGTAATTTATACGAATCGTTAATCTTCCTTTCATGGAGTTTATCCATTATTCATATGATTCCGTATCTTGGGAATCATAAAAATGATTTAAGCGCAATAACTGCACCAAGTGTTATTTTTACCCAAGGTTTTGCCACGTCAGGTCTTTCAACTGAAATGCATAAACCCGTAATATTAGTGCCTGCTCTACAATCTCAGTGGTTAATAATGCATGTAAGTATGATGCTCTTGAGCTATGCAGCTCTTTTATGCGGATCGTTATTATCAGTTGCTCTTATAGTGATTACATTTCAAAAAAGAATCGATTCTTTTTTGAAAAACAATAATTTTTTAAGTTTAAGGAAGTCGTTTTTCTTTGGTGATATGGAATATTTGAACGAAAAAGGAAGTGTATTAAAAAAGACTTATTTTCTCTCATTTCAAAATTTTTACAAATATCAATTAATTCAGCGTTTGGATTATTGGAGTTATCGTGTCATTAGTTTAGGATTTACCTTTTTAACCATAGGCATTCTTTCTGGAGCAGTATGGGCTAATGAAGCATGGGGTTCGTATTGGAATTGGGACCCTAAGGAAACTTGGGCATTTATTACTTGGACCATATTTGCAATTTATTTACATACTAGAAAAAATTCAAAATTGCAAGATCAAGGTACAAATTCGGCATTTGTAGCTTCTATAGGATTTCTCCTAATTTGGATATGCTATTTTGGGATCAATATATTAGGAATCGGGTTCCATAGTTATGGTTCATTCCAATTACTATCTAATTGAATAAAATAAACTACATAAAGAATACATAAAAAAATCGTCTGATACACAATGAAATTTTGTGCAAGTTTTTGAGAACCTTTTAAATAGAGGAATTATTCAAATGGTTCTCAAAAACTAAAAACTTTAGATGTATCTCATTAAAATTTTAATTCACCCTTCTTTTTTTTTCATTGTAACAACGAAGAATCGTTAAAATATGAAAGTCAAAGAATTCTAAGACTTTCTTTTCAATTAATGAAATTCATTTCATTTAATATGAAATATAAAAAACAATTAGTATCTATAAAAATAATTAGATAATAGAACTTGTACCTTGTCAACCGATAACGGGAGAACGAAATCAGGATAAATACCAATTCCTATTACAGGTAGAAAGATACAGATCGAAACAAATAGTTCTCGTGGTCCAGAATCAAAAAAATTCGAATTTGGAATATTGAATAGCTTGTATCCATAGAAAATCTGACGTAACATAGATAATAAAAAAATAGGAGTTAATATCATTCCAATTGCCATTACAAAAGTAATCAAAATTTTTGGCATTGGGATAGATATCCCCCCCATCTCTTCGAGATAAACAAAACATATTCTATCACAACTTGTTCCTGCTAAGAAAAAAAGTGCAGCACCAATCAATCCATGAGAAAGTATTTGTAAAATGGATCCATTAAGTCCCATGCCAGTTATAGAACCAATTCCTATAATTATGAAACCCATGTGAGATACGGAAGAATAAGCAACACGTTTTTTTAAATTGCGTTGACCAAGAGAGGTTGAAGCTGCATAAATGATTTGTATTGTTCCTACTATCACCAACCAGGGAGATAATCTAGAATGAGCGTAAGCTAATAATTCCATATTGATCCGAATCAATCCATATGCTCCCATCTTTAATAAGATTCCAGCTAAAAGCATACATGTACTGTAATGTGCTTCTCCGTGGGTATCTGGTAACCATGTATGTAGGGGTATCATCGGCGATTTGACAGCATAAGCAATAAGAAAACCAAAATATAGTATTATTTATAATGCTGCAGGATACGATTTATTAGCTCATTTTTCTAAATCTAATGTTGGTTCATTGGAACCATATAAACCTATACCTAGAACTCCTATTAAGAGAAAAATGGAACCTCCGGCAGTGCAAAAAATCAACTTTGTAGCCGAGTACAGGCGTTTTTTTCCTCCCCACATGGATAAAAGTAAATAAACAGGAATTAATTCTAATTCCCACATGATGAAAAAAAGTAAAAGGTCTCGAGAAGAAAATGATCCTATTTGGCCACTATACATTGCTAACATCAAGAAATAGAAAAATCGCGGATTTAGAGTAACTGGCCAAGCTGCTAAAGTAGCTAAAGTAGTGATAAATCCTGTCAGTAAAATGGGTCCTATGGAAAGTCCATCGATTCCCAGTCTCCAGTGAAAATCAAAAAGATTGATCCATTTCAAATCCTCCTTCAATTGGGTTAATGGATCGTCCAATTTGAAATGATAACAAAATACATAGCTCATTAGAAGGAGCTCTAGTATACATATACATATAGTGTACCACCTATACACCTGATTTCCCCTATGAGGGAAAAAGACAATTGAAGAACCCGCGAATATGGGCAAAACAAGAAGTATTGTTAACCAAGGAAAATAACTCGTGATAAAGACAAGATAAAATTAGACCAGAAAAGCCCGTGCTCGGGAGAAGAATAATATATTTTCTTTTCTCGAGCACGGGCTTTTGTCAGTAAAGAGGAATCAACTGATTCAAGTGGAGTTTTTTGTCAAATATCAATAGGAAAGACCCATGCTGCGAGTTGTTTCATGCCATAAATAAACACGGACACTCAAAAAATCCGTTGGACAAGCGGATTCACATCTTTTACAACCTACACAATCCTCGGTTCTTGGGGCAGAAGCAATTTGCTTAGCTTTACATCCGTCCCAAGGTATCATTTCCAATACATCCGTGGGACAAGCTCGAACACATTGGGTACATCCTATACATGTATCATAAATCTTTACTGAATGTGACATTGGGTCTATAAATTCCAATTTTGAACACAAAAGATTTTCAATCTGGTAAAATAAGAAAATGAAATAAATCATATATTTTTATTGTAGACACCAGACGAATCAATGATTTATAAAAATCTTAAGAATTAATCTATTTTTTAATCTGTTTATGATAAAGGGCCAAGATACTTTGATTTCCATTTCAATAACCATTAAATATGAGAATATGAGTTTACAAATTCAATTCATGTTAATTTTACTTAATTTTACTATATATTTACTATATATCTATATAGATATAGAAATCTAATATTTTCTAAATAGAATAGAATATAGAAATCTAATTCAGGATATGATAATATATTATATATCAAATGAATACATTTGTTATTAGGTTAGTGATAGAATAGGTTAGTAACTCTAAATCATAAATCTATATGAAAAAATATAAGAAAATAAATAAGAAAATAATAGGAATAGAATTCAATAGAATATTTTATAGAATATTTTAAAAGTCTTATGTTTTTCTTTATATGGGAAAATAGAAGAATTATGACTAATTATTCAGCAAATTCGATTGATTGATACGAGTTGATTTTCTGTTACGATGGATCGACGAAACAATAGCTAGCCCAATAGCTGCTTCAGCAGCTGCAATGGCTATAACAAAGATTGCAAAAATTTCTCCTTTTAATTGTCGACTATCAAATATATCGGAAAATGTGACGAGATTTATATTCACCGAATTCAGTATAAGCTCAAGACACATAAGTGCTCTAACCATGCTTCGGCTTGTGATCAGTCCATAGATACCGATAGAAAATAAATAAACACTTAGACAAAGTACATGTTCTAACATCATTGATAAATTCCTCATCTATCTCAATTCATTTCAATATGAGAACAAAAATTAAACCGATTCAGTTGACTAGAATAGAAGAATTACAGAACAAAAGAAGATATTCACAGTAGATTGAGATTCAATCCATTTTCATTCTTGAAATTTCAAGAATGAAGTTCTTATTAGACTAGATTATTGATATTAGATTATTGACGAGCCATAGTAATTGCACCTATCAAAGAAACTAAAAGAATTATAGAAATGAGTTCAAAAGGAAGATAAAAATCTGTGGATAAATGAATCCCAATTTGTTGAACGTTACTTATTAAGTCCTTTTCTATAATCTGATTTGATCTTGTAGTCCGAAAAATTCCGTACCATGACGTATTTGGGATAGTAGTCATTAATGAAAAAAAAATACTTGTACAAACCAATGAAGTGATTCTATCTCCAATGGTCCACAAATAGGAATCATTGGAATATTCTGAATCGTTCATGAACATCACAGCAAATATGATTAATACATTTATGGCTCCCACATAAATAAGGAACTGCGCGGCAGCTACAAAATAGGAATTCAATGAAATATAGAATAAGGATATACAAACGAGAACCAATCCCAATGAAAAGGCAGAATCAATGGGATTGGTAAGTAATACTACTCCCAGACCTCCTAATATAATAACTGATCCCAGAAATACTACAAGAATATCATGTATTGGTCCAGGTAAATCCATTCTGAAATAAAAGATAAATAAATAAGTCAAAATATTTCATGACCTTACTAAGGATTCAGTAAAGGAACTATTTTTTTATATGAGACCTTTCTAATTGAATGAAAAAGAATGAAAAAAAAATGGATATCATTAGATAGATAAAATAAAATTCTTTGGCTAATCCTACTTTATTCTAATTTATTCTAAACCAAAGCTTAGTAATTGGTAATCGTTCTTGAACCAAGGAAGGGGTTTTTATTTTTTCATTTGATTTGTTGAATCCATAACTGTTTGAATTGTATAATCTCCAATTATTGAAACTGGTAACCGACCTAAAGAAATTTGATTATAATTCAATTCGTGACGATCATAAGTGGAAAGTTCATATTCTTCAGTCATTGATAAACAGTTTGTTGGACAATACTCGACACAGTTACCGCAAAATATACAGACACCAAAATCAATACTATAATGAAGCAGTTGTTTTTTCTTAATATCTTTTTCCAATTTCCAATCAACAATAGGAAGGTCTATTGGACATACGCGGACACATACTTCACAAGCAATACATTTATCAAATTCAAAGTGGATTCGACCACGAAAACGCTCTGATGTGATTGATTTTTCATAAGGATATTGAATAGTTACAGGTAAACGATTTGTATGGGATAAGGTAATTATGAAACTTTGTCCAATGTACCTTGCGGCTCGTATTGTTTGTTTGCCATAATTCATGAACCCAGTAATCATAGGTAACATATTTTAGATATCCATCAATAAGATTGATGTTTATGTTTCTTGGGTGAGATAAGTTAGAAATATAGAATATTCATTATTGTTTTCTCTTAATTTCTTATTTTTATTTCTACTTTTTTTATTTCTACTTTATAGTGAAACAAGTTGAAAAGAAGTTGTCAATAATAGATTACCTAGAGAAATAGGTAAAAGAAATTTCCATCCAAGATTTAATAATTGATCCATTCTCATCCTAGGTAAAGTCCATCTTGTTGTGATAGGAATGAACAGAAACAAATAAGCTTTAGCTAATGTAATAAAGATACTAATTGCTATTACAAAGACTCTAAACATTTTATTTATTCCAAAAAGTTCAGTAAGAGATATGTACGGAATAGAAAAATTCCACCCACCTAAATAAAGAACTGTTACAAATAATGAAGAAACTAATAGATTTAGGTAAGAAGCAAGATAAAAGAATCCGTATTTTATACCTGAATATTCGGTTTGATAACCTGCTACTAATTCCTCCTCTGCTTCTGGTAAATCAAAAGGTAATCTTTCACATTCTGCTAGAGAAGATATTAGAAAAACTAGAAATCCTATGGGCTGACGCCACAGATTCCATCCCCCAAAACCATATTTGGACTGTGCCTCAATTATATCAACTGTACTTGAACTGTTAGATAATTCTAGTCGATGATAAAATCACTGCTCCCATCGTATTCCAAAACCGTACATGAAACCTAAGCTTCATAAGGCTCCTTTATGGCCACAAAGAAATGTAAGGTAAGGACTAGTTTAGTATTCTTGCTCTCCTTGGACCCTAGGTAAATACAATGTAAAGATAAACTGGATGTTGGAGAGTCCTCAATTCGACCAATAAAATTCTGTCTGCTAGAATAAGAAAAAGCACTTCCGAATGGATCTCATCCCTTATAATAAGAATATTCTAATGAATAGAATCAAAAATTCTTTTTGTTCAGCAATAACTTAAGCCTTCAATAAAATACTGGTTATATTCATAAATAGAAAGATTTAGACATTAGTTAATGAATCATGATAAGAATTTCCATATGCATATGTATCAAGAAAGAAAGATTTTCTTATTATTCCCGTTTTATTCTTTTTTATTTTTTTATTATATTATCATATTGCATTCTATTTGTCTTGTTCCTTTTCTTCTTTCTCAAAACTAAAAAAAGAAAAGAAAATACTAATAACTGAACTAAGAAAAAAAGAATTAAAAAATCAAAAGGAACAAGGATAATAATAAGAAACTCAAAGAAGAAATTCAAATTTAATTAACGAGTTTTTGGTTCCCGAATATCTAACTGATCTATTAATTTCTTATAACGCATTTTATTTTTCTTTGACAAATAAGTCAATAATCGTTGACGTTTTCCCAGAATTATTCGTAGACCCCTTTGCGATAAAAAATCTCTTTTGTGCAATTGTAAATGTGAAGTAAGTCTCCGTATCTTATTGGTGAAATGGGATACTTGAAATTCAACAGACCCACTATTTTCTTCTTTTTCTTCTTGTGTAATAACTGAGATCAATGATTTTTGGACCATAAATTAAAGTTTCTATTTTTCTTTTCTTTGAATTTTACCGATCGGGAAAAATAATAATATTTCTTAGGCCAGTTATTTTTATCTAGTATACATCAAAATTGTATTTTATTCATATACTACTTTGTTTTTTATTTATGTGGTTTATGTTTTGTATATTTGATCCAAATATACAAAACATATATGTATTCAGGAACTAGAACAATTGATTTTTACTTAAAAGGATTCCGCTCTTCCTAGTGAAAATTGATACACTATGAAATTAGCATCATGTATTAGAATATTACACAGTGTATATGTTTCGGCTTTTATCTACCTAATAAATTAATCCACTATAAATCTTTTTCATTTTTCATTGGGATTGAATTCATTCTGAATTGTGAATACATATGTATTCTTGACATACTAAAACGACTGCCATTATTGGTATCAAACCAATAGCGATTCATACAAGCTACATCTTCTAATCGATAATTGGGCCAAAGAAACAATTTGAATTTAATGAGATTTTTTCTATCTGTATTAATATGTTTGTTCTCATTGAAAAATTTCCCACATTTTCTTATTTTGTTTTCGTTGCAAAATCTCGGACTTCTATCCACAACATTAAAATTTGGCAAATTGAAACAAATTCGAATTCGAAATTCTCTACGACGTCTGGGAGATAGAATATTTTCAGGAATAAGTAAATCATAATGATTTTTGTCTCCACTCAAAAATATGTTGCTGTGTCGTGCAATGGATTTTTCAACCTCCTTTTTATCAATATATCTTTTTTTTGTGTATTTTGGATTTGTTTGGTGTTTCTTATTATCAACCAATGAAATATCCATAGTTTGATATATAATAGATTTTCCGTTCCTTCGTATAGATAGACAAATTGGTTCAATAATAAATATTCCCTTTCTTATCAATTCTGCAAGAACTAGGTCCTTTTGAATCAGCATTTCATCTAGATTTATTTCACCTCTTTGAATCGAAGATATAGCAATATCCTTTGGATTTATCAGTCTAAGTAGGAGACAATATACCCTGATATTTTTCATTATTTTATTATTCAAGGGATCAGCCCATCTTAGTTGAAAAAGGAAATATTTTTTCAAAAAAAAATCCAGTTCCGTTTCATTCTTGCTCTTATATTGTTTTATATCCTTTTTTAGTTTGAATCTTGCGTAATCTTCTTCAACCTTGGAATTTCCTAATTCAAGATCTTTTTTTTTTTTATATGATTTCTTTGGATTTACGTTAATGTTTTTACTTGTTTCATTTATAGAAAAATGAAAAAGGAGTGATTTGATTGGGATGATCCAAGGTTGAATCTTATATACATCAAAAAGTAGCACAAATTCTGGGAAGAACCAAGTTTCTAGATTGGATATAGTATCATGATTTGATGCCGTATGATAGAACCTTTTTTGATTGCATGGGAATGAAAAAAAAAGATCTTTTTTTTTCATTTTTTTTAAATTATTAATTTCAGTCTTAGTATTTTTATGAATCTTGATGCCAATATGTGCATTGGCCCAGATCTCAATATTCTTTATAAAACAAAGATGAAGAATTCTACAATCAAAATATTTTCTATCCAAACTATTTCTATTTCTATCAATAAGATATCCTTTTTCTAGATAATCATTACTCGGTATACTTACTAATACATAAAATAATTCAGGTTTCAATGTATTGAAATGATATGGAATTTCTTGGTCCCCGTTTCTTTCTAATGTTGATTCAGAAGTGTATAAATTAGGGAGGCTTATGTAATTATAAGATAAAAGATCATATCTGTAATGTTTTTTCCATTTGTTTTTTTGACTCATAAATGAATTTACTGCATAGTCATTTTTTTTCATGGAATAAATGAATTGATATTTTTTATATAAATCCAATTGGTTTGATTCCTTGTTTTTAATCATACAATGTTTATTTATTCTATTTCGGTATTCTTTAGGTACTAATCGAGACCTTTTTTTTTGAGATAAATCGTATTGATAAGAAACTTTTAACCAATTTTTCCATTCGTTCATTACATATGTATGAATTTTTTTATGTCTTGATTTAGAATTAAATATTCCGTGGATCATAAAATAGTTTTTTAAATTATCCTTAAAAAAAGGATAGCTCCCTTGATATTGAAGTACAGGTCTCAATTGAGACTTATTAAGTAATTGATTTTGTGATATTTTGTAAAAAACATATGCTTGGGACAGGGAAGATAAGTTCCAATAAGTATTGGAATTTTGATTGCTATTCTTAGTATTATCAGTATTTGAAAACAATTTTTTTATAGTCAAAATAAAATTCATTGTATTTTGATTTGTTTCATCAATTCCTTCTTGTTCTTTATTTATTTCATTGTTGTAAATGGGTTTATTAAAGATCTTTTTTGTTGATTCAAAGAAAAGTTGTGTATTTATCTTAGAAATGGTAATGGTACATAGCAAAATATCTATGTAGATTTTTTCAATGAATGATTTAATAAAGTAGTGTGATTTACGCATTAATCGGATATTCTTCTTTTTTAATGTTTTCCAAAAATGTTTCTGTGATCCCGATCTTTTATTATCATAAATTATAACTATTTCTTTTTTTTTCTTGTCTTTTGCGGTTCGTTCAATTTGATTCTTGATTTTGATTGTTTTATCAGAAAGATCTTTAATTCTTCTTTCTATTAGTGAATAATTTAACCAATCCATTGTTCGATTTATAACGAACGATTCTCGAAGAATCTTATTATTTCTTTTGAAATCTTTTTTTTTTTCATTCGGTTCATAGACTTTTTTTATCCTCAATTCAAATAAGAAATTTGGATTTACTTTCTCCAGTTTTTTCATTATTAGGTTGATAACTCGAACTCTTTTTATGACTCCTTTTGTTTTTTCTTTTATAACTTTTAAAAAGGATTTTATTTTTTTATTGAAAAATTTTAGAACTTGTAAAAATCTTTTTTTTGCTTTTTTTTTTATTTTTTGGAGTTCTTTATAAATAGGTTCAAAAAAAAAAGGTCGTTTCCGGGGAAAACCAAAGGGAAGTTCCGCTTCCATTCCCCAGACTGTTAAAAAACAAAAATTTGTTTTTTTCTCTTTTTTTTTCATTATATTTATATGAGGAGATCGTGCCTTAGATTTTCTCCAAGGTTTTAGACAGAAAGGATATAGAATCTTTATCTGAATACCATTTATTAACCAATCTTGGGGAAATTCTGTTTCTGATAATTGAACACCATTATAGGTACATTTAATATGCATTTCTCTATTCCATTCCTTAAAATCCTCGTCCCACTCGGGAATTTGGAATAATAACATACGGAAAATATTTTTGGCTATTATTAATGAAGGCAATATAATGTATTTTCTAAGAAAAGATTGGGTTACTAACATCAAACCTCTTATTACTTGAGTAAATATAAAGGTATCCCAAGCTTCTGATATTTCTATCTGTTCATTTTTATAGTTTTTTTCCTCTTTATCCTTTTCTTCTTTTGTATCTTCATTTTCAAAATAGGAAATTGTGAATTCTGATTCTTGTTTTCTGTCCATCCGATTCCTAAAAATTAGATTCTTTATATCGTTTATATCAAAAGAGGAAAAAAAAGAAGTTTTGTCTAGACGATCCAAAAAAAGCGGGGAATGTACATTTACTTGAAATAGGTCCCAAATAACTGTTTTACGTCTTTTAGCGCGCATGGATCCTTTGATTAGATTGCGACGAAAATCCGATTGTTGTGAGTAACGTATCAAAGTAACTTCTCCCTCTTCCATTTGATCATCATTTTTATCATTGTTACTAATACTAGAACTATTATAAATACTAGAAATAGAATTGGTATTCTGATCATTATCGTTATCATTATAAATTATCACACGTTTGAATCTTCTTGAATGAATCTGATAATATTCTTCATCTAATTCTTCTTCATTTTCTTCTTCCTCTTCTCCCAAATTCTCGGTTAATTTGTATGACCATCGAGAAACCTTTTTACTGATTTCTTCTAGTCTAATACCAATATATTTCTTTTTCATTTTTTTTTTGTCTTTTGTATATGTTGTAATTACATCAAATACAAATTGCAAATATTTTTCTTGACTTTCTGAATCAATTCCTTTTTCTACGGAATCATTAAGAAGTAGATAATGAATCTTATTTATAAAAAAAGATTCTACTAAATCTTCTGTATCTTTATAAGTATCCATGATTGCACGTGAATCTAATTTTTTTCTCGTTCCTCGATAGGGTCCGTTGAAAAAAGGATCATATTCCTTTGGAAAGCATTTTTTTTTTTTTTCATCATCACATAATATGGTTCTTTTTTCAAGCATATCCAGACTAGAGGATCTCTCATTTTTTTCTATAATTTGGATTCGTCTTCTCAATTCATTGTTCAAATTGCACTTTTTTTTTTCATTAGTATAAATCCAAGAATTATAAAGATCTTCGTCATATAGTTTCTCTATTATGTACAAAGAGATTCTTTGTTCTACCATTTCCGAAAAAGTCGATAAACTGGGCGGATATGTAAAGGAAATTATTTGTTTACCATCACTTGTACATGTAAAAAAAAAAAATTGTGACATTTCATTGCGTAAAGCATTTTCTAATTTATCATTTTTTATATATCGTAATGGATGATTCCATCGTTTATAATTGAAAAAAAAATTGACAAAAGTTGTTTCAATTTTTTTATTCATTCTTTTCTTTTTCTCTTCTTTCAGTCTTCCCAATTCCCAATTCTCTTGATGGGTCTCCAGATCAGAATCTTCGTAAACTGGGCTATCTTGATAGCGTGCCTCTTGAAAGTGAAATTCATCCTTTGTTTTTTCCTTTCCATTCAC